AGATGGATAAATAAGATCCAGGGTATACTTTTTACTACTGATTATGATTATGAAAAATTGGAAGAGAAAATAGATACATTTGATCAAAATTCATTATCAACAGAAAAAAAAAATCATTTTTTTCCATTTTCACAAATGGAATTCAAAATCCAACAAGGAAGAATTGTCTTCGAAGATCAAATCAATATTTGCAAATTCATCTTCATCAAAAATGTCAATCCAGAGTCTAAAAGACTAAAAGAAATAAGTAAAAAAGTAAAAAGATGAAAACTAAAACAAATCCTAAATAGAATAAGAGATAAGACGAAATCCGACCTGCCCCTAAATATTTGATAACCTCGCCCCCAAAGAAACTTAGAAGTCCAAAAGTATTGGTAATTCCATCAATTCCTCGGCGATCAAAAAAATGAGTTAGTTCGGCGAATCGTCTTAAACCGCCAGTCAAATATTTTTGATACACAAAATCTATGTAACCACGATTATATGACCAATCATAAATAAGATTAATTATTTTTTCCCAGAGAGCTATATTATTATTACCACCTTTAACAAATGAATTTTGTAAATTCAAATTTTTGAAAGATGAATAAATGGGCTTATATAAAAAAAACGCTATAAATATACCAAAAAAGGCTAGACTGACCGAAAAAATTGAATTTCTGAAAAATTCATACCAATCCATAGAATTCGTCGGATTCGGATGTAAAAGATTTATAGACGGCTTCAACAAATTTGATAATAGATCAAACTCAATTCCACTTTGATTATACGGAATTCCTATAATTCCAACAAGACAAGTAAATAGTACTAATATAGACATGGGAAATAGCATAGTACTGTCCGATTCGGGGGGATAAAAAAAGGTATTTTGAATTCCCAAAAAGGGAATACTAAGAAAAGGTCGTATCGTCTTTTTTCTATTATCAAAAACTGGATAGGTTGTATTGAAAAAAAACAAAATCCCTTTTTCATTACTCTTTGGTGATACTAATAACGAAACCTTGTTTTTTTGAATTTCTTTTCCCCATGGCGATATTGAATAGCAGGAACCGCTTTTTTGACCACTATAATTCTTAAAATGAACGTTTAAATGCCCCTCAAAAGTCAGTAAATAGATTCGAAACATATAAAATGCGGTTACTCCTGCTGTGAAATAAGCTAGAATTGCAAAAACCGGCAAATACAACCAACTATCATTAAGAATTTCGTCTTTGGACCAAAAACAAGCGAGCGGTGGAATACCACAAAGAGAAAGCGTACCTATTAAAAAAGCAGTTTTTGTAATTGGTACATGCTTTTTCAACCCTCCCATAAGAACCATATTCTGACTTTTCTCGGGAGAATAGCCAACAATAGCTTCCATTGAATGAATAATAGATCCGGATCCTAAAAACAATAATGCTTTCGAATAAGCATGAGTAATCAAATGAAATAAAGCCGCCCGATACGATCCCATTCCTAAAGCTAACATCATATAACCCAGTTGAGACATCGTAGAATAAGCCAAACTCCTTTTAATATCTTTTTGAGCAAGAGATAAAGTAGCTCCGAATAATAGTGTTACTATACCTATTAAAGAAATAAAATTCATTATATGAGGTATAATTATAAAAAGAGGAAGGAGGCGAGCTACAAGAAAAATACCTGCTGCGACCATAGTAGCGGCATGTATAAGCGCCGAAATAGGAGTAGGACCTTCCATGGCATCAGGTAACCATACATGAAGGGGGAATTGAGAAGACTTGGCAACTGCACCTGTAAATAAAAACAAGGCACACAAAGTAAGAAATAAAAAATTGACCTCATTATTATAAACTAATTTATTTAATATTTCAAATAAATCTCGAAATTCGAAACTACCCGTTATAGCATAAAGTCCCAAAATCCCTAATAATAAACCAAAATCGCCTATACGATTGGTTACAAAGGCTTTTTGACAAGCATTCGACGCAATAGGTCGTGTGAACCAAAAACCTATTAATAGATAAGAACACATTCCAACTAATTCCCAAAAAATATAAATTTGTATCAAATTTACACTAGTAACTAATCCCAACATGGACGTAGTGAAAAAACTCAGATAAGAAAAAAATCTCAAATAGCCCTGATCATGATACATATAATTGTCACTATAAAAAAGAACCAGAATTCCAACCGTACTAATTAATATTACCATAATCGACGCAAGTGAATCTATTAAGTAACCGAAGTCTAAAGAAAAATCATTAGTAATGGTCCAAGACCATACATATTGATAGAGAGAATTTTGATTTATTTGCTGAATAGATAGATAGACCGAAAACAGCATAACTCCATTTAGAAGAAAGATACTAGGAAAGGCCCACATGCGTCGAAGATTTTTTGTTGCCATTGGAAAAACGATAAGTCCAACTCCTAGTAACATAGGAATGGGAAGTGGAATGAGAGGTATAATCCATGAATAGGGATATGTATAGTCCATAAAAAACCTTTTGTCTTTTTTTTTTATTCTTCTTTTATTCTGAATTATCGTTTCTCAACTCCTTCGAATATTCAGAGGAAGAAGGAAGTTAGAATAAATAGGATCAGACTAATAGTGCAATCGAAAATGAAATAAAACTACAAAATGAACTAAAAATATTTATACTATTTTTTCTTTATATTAATTTTGAATTTCTACATATATATGTTTATTTATTTCTCTTTTATAGATATATATATGTATATAACTTTCTATATATATATATATATGTATATCACATTTTTTTTAATTGACTTCTTAATTATTTATATAATGAATTATATAATGAATTTAGTCGAATTTTATGACTAATCAAAAAAATAGTATAGTAAACTATTAGTATTCTAAATAACTAACTCGAAATAGTTATTTAGAATAACTTATGTAAATTAATCTAAATAAATTAGCTAAGTTATAACGAGGATCTTTCTACTTTCTAAAGATATAAAACAATTCAATTATCAGTAAATATTACGATAATTTATTCTATCCGTAGACGAAAGATTCAGAATTCCATCCAACAAATATACACAGAGTGGTTTATACATTCCTGTTTTTTCCATTAACATTAAATTAATATAAAAAATAGAAAACAATAAATAATATAAAACACATGGACTTTTTTCGAAACGTTTTTAGAATTGTCGAAAGCTTTGACTATCCGACATTTTTCTTTCGATACCTACCATGGATCAAAATCACTGAGCAAGGATTTCTTTTTTGACCTTTAATTCTATTTTTATTTTGATACAGATAGAAATATAAAACAACAAAAAGAAACATAGATAGATAAAAACTTCGTTATTTATCTTTTGTGTCTTGTCATATATTTAGTGGATTGAATGGAATCAAGATTACAAAAAATTGTAAAATAAATAAAATTGTTTGAACTTTGAACAATAAATGTCTTTCACATTCAACTAGATCAAAAACAGAATTGTTTTCAAATTTATTTTTTCATGGCAGTTCCAAAAAAACGTACTTCTATATCAAAAAAACATATTCGTAAGAATATTTGGAAAATAAAGGCCTATTTTATAGCGTTGAAGGCTTTTTCATTAGCAAAATCTATTTCGACGGATAATTCAAAAAGTTTTTTTGTGCAACAACCCAATAATCAAACTTATAGTAAATAATAATTTAATGGTACTTGGTTTTTTGTAGTCTTTCACGATGGGGATTCTTATTTTCCCCATCAAGCTACTTAAAAGTCGACTAACCATTTTAATAATTGAATTAATTAATAATTGAATTACTCAATAAGAATTGAATTCTGGTAATATTTTGGGGAATGTTTCAATATGGAGTAAAACAGTAAAATGAAAGGAATTTTTTTTCATTAATTGAATTAACTTTTTGAATTTCAATCTCGACAATTAAATAAAAAAAGCTTATTATTATTTCGAGTACGCCGCTATGGTGAAATCGGTAGACACGCTGCTCTTAGGAAGCAGTGCTAGAGCATCTCGGTTCGAGTCCGAGTGGCGGCAGGCTTTCTTTCGCAAAGAACGACAATAAGTTCAATTTTTTATATAATAATATATAAAAAAAAATTCCAGTAATGGAATATAATTCCAGATTGGATTCCGTATCATTTTCTATACTTTTTTATTTGAGAATTTTTATGCTATTTTCCACTTTAGAACATATATTAACTCATATATCATTTTCGATCGTTTCAATTGTAATTACAATTTATTTGATAATTTTATCGTTTGATGAAATCGTAGGACTATATTATTCGTCAGAAAAAGGCATTATAGCGACTTTTTTCTGTATAACGGGATTATTAATCACTCGTTGGATTTATTCGGGACATTTCCCCTTAAGTGATTTATATGAATCACTCATTTTTCTTTCATGGGGTTTCTCCCTTATTTCTATCGTTCCATATTTTAAAAAATATATCAATTATTTAAGCGCAATAACTTCACCTTGTACAATTTTTATACAAGGCTTTACCACTTCAGGTATTTTAACTGAAATACATCAATCAGGAATATTAGTCCCCGCTCTTCAATCCCAGTGGTTAATGATGCACGTAAGTATGATGATATTAGGCTATGCAGCTCTTTTATGCGGATCATTATTATCAGTAGCTCTTTTAGTCATTTCATTTCAAAAGATTTTGGAAAATTTCGTAAACGAGTCATTTTCATTTAACAAGATCCAATATCTGGATGAAAGGCGGAATGTTTTAATAAACAACTTCTCTTGTTTGGCGAGAAATTATTATAGAGCTCAATTAATTCAACAATTAGATCAGTGGAGTTATCGTATTATTAGTCTAGGGTTTATCTTTTTAAACATCGGTATTCTTTCAGGATCCGTATGGGCTAATGAGGCATGGGGATCATATTGGAATTGGGACCCAAAAGAAACGTGGTCATTTATTACTTGGACCCTATTTGCAATATATTTACATACTCGAACAAATACAAAAAAGGTCAAAAGTCGAAATTGCGCGATTGTGGCTTCTATGGGCTTTCTTATAATTTGGATATGCTATTTTGGGGTCAACTTATTAGGAATAGGGTTACATAGTTATGGTGCCTTTAATTTTCATTAACATGAAATGAAATTGCAAAAGATTCCTACAATACAAACAGAAAGCATCTTCAAAAAAATTATAATAAAACCAATGAAATATTAAATTAGTAAATATTAAGTTAACGAATATAAGAAAAAAAAACTCCATACTTCAGGGAAGCTGTCGAGAACCATTTGAATCACTACACTAATTGATTCAAAAGGTTCTCACAACAAGAAATCCATCTAATCACAATTTGAATTCATTTTTACTTTAGTTTTGTTAATTTCTATTTTTCATTTTCAAATTGTAAAACGAAAAAGAAAGAATAGGATTTAATCCTTAATTCTTTCGTATTTTATTCATGAAAACTATCGATAAAAATATGTAGATATAATAGCTTCGACCTTCTCAACTGAGAGTGAGAGGATGAAATCCGGATAAATCCCAATACCTATTATTGGTAGAAGAATCGAGATTAAAATAAATAATTCTCTCGGTCCAGAATCACAAAAATAAGAGTTTTGCGAATTAACAATCTTGTATCCGTAGAACATTTGACGTAACATCGATAATAAATAAATAGGAGTTAATATCATTCCAATTGCCATTAGAAAAGTAATTAGTATTTTGGGAATTAAAAAATATTGTTGGCTGGTAATTATTCCAAAAAAGACTATCAATTCGGCAACAAAACCACTCATGCCGGGTAATGCAAGGGAAGCCATTGATAATATACTGAACAGTGTGAATATTTTTGGAAGGAAAATCGCCATTCCACCCATGTTGTCGAGATAAACAAGACGTATTCTATCATACGTCATTCCTGCCAAGAAAAAAAGAGAAGCACCAATAAATCCGTGAGAAATCATTTGTAAAAGGGCTCCATTGAGCCCCGTATCGGTTATCTCTCCAATTCCGAGAATTATGAACCCCATATGAGATACGGAGGAATAGGCTATTCTTTTTTTTAAATTACGTTGACCAGGAGATGTTGAAGCTGCATAGATTATTTGTATTGCACCTACTATAATCAACCAGGGAGAAAATATAGAATGAGCATGGGGCAATAATTGCATATTGATCCGAACCAAACCATATGCTCCCATTTTTAATAAAATTCCAGCTAGAAGCATACAAGTACTGTAATGTGCCTCCCCATGGGTATCTGGTAACCATGTATGTAAGGGTATGATCGGTAATTTAACTGCAAAAGCAATTAAAAATCCAGTATAAAATAGTAGTTCTAGTGCGACAGGATACGATTGGTTAGCTAATATTTCAAAATTTAATGTTGGTTCATTCGAACCATATAAGCCAATACCAAAAACACCTATTAATAGAAAAATGGACCCCCCCGCAGTGTATAAAATGAATTTTGTAGCTGAATACAGACGTTTCCGTCCCCCCCATATCAATAGAAGTAAATAAACTGGAATTAATTCGAACTCCCACATGAGAAAAAAAAGTAAAAGATCGTGAGAAGAAAATGATCCTATTTGACCACTGTACATTGCTAACATCAGGAAATGGAACAATCGGGAATCCCGAGTAACCGGCCAAGCTGCTAAAGTAGCTAAAGTGGTTATAAATCCCGTCAGTAAAATGGTTCCTATAGAAAGCCCATCTATTCCCAATCTCCAGTCAAAATCAAAAAAATTAATCCATTGATAATCCTCTGCTAGTTGATTTAATGGATCCGTCAATTGGAAATGATAACAGAATGTATAGGTCGTTAAAAGGAGTTCAAAAATAGAAATGGATATAGTATACCATCTTATTAGCTTATTTCCGCGATGAGGTAGAAAGAAAATTAAAGAACCCCCCAATATTGGTAAAACTACAATTATTGTTAACCAAGGAAAATCATTCGTGGTAAAGACAAGATAGAATTAGACCCCAAAACCCGTTCTCGAAAAAGAACGGGTTTTGTGTCGGTAAAAAAAAATCAATTGTATTGAAAAAAATTGAAAATTCAGTTTGAGTTTGTTTAAAGTAGTTTTGTCTGGAACTTATTATATTAATAAGCTAGACCCATGCTTCGAGTTGTTTCATGCCATAAATAAACCCTCACGCTCAAAAAATCTGTTGGACAAGCGGATTCACATCTCTTACAACCAACACAATCCTCCGTTCGTGGAGCCGAAGCAATTTGCTTAGCCTTACATCCATCCCAAGGGATCATTTCTAATACATCGGTTGGGCAGGCTCGGACACATTGAGTACATCCTATACATGTATCATAAATCTTTACTGAATGTGACATTTGATCTCTCAGTTTTTGAATATCATAAATCTTCGATCTAGTAAACTTCTATCTAAATCATATATTTAGATACCAGATGAATCAAGAATTTTATCATGATTTTATTTAAAAAAAAAATCAATCGAATTTATGGATCGCGACTCCTGGGTTGGCTAAAATACTTTTATTCCAGTTTTACGAATAGTATTTATAAATTGAGGAATTTATCATTTTTTGACTAAATTAGTAGTACTTATTTATTCAAAAAATTCGATTGATTGATACGAGTTGATTTTCTATTCCGATAAATTGATGAAACAATAGCTAACCCAATAGCTGCTTCGCCTGCGGCAATAGCTATGACAAAAATAGAGAAAATATCCCCTTGTAATTGTCGACTATCAAACAAATCGGCAAATGTTACGAAATTGATATTAACGGCATTCAGGATAAGTTCCAGACACATAAGAGCCCTAACCATATTTCGACTCGTGATCAATCCATAGATACCAATAGCAAATAAATAGGCACTCAAAACAAGTGTATGCTCGAGTATCATTGATCAGCTCCTTATCAATTTTGAGTGATTTCGCCATGAACAATAACCCAAGGCGCGCGCTTGACTATAATAGAACAAGTAGAAAAAAATATATATAATATATATATATTATTATTATTTGTAAAAAATCAAAATATCGATATTGAAATAGAATTCAAAAATGAAAGCTAAATGTATTTGATAAGAACGAGAAAATTTCAATTTTGATTGTTCTTGATAGTTAGAAAGATTTTTCATTGACGGGCAACAGCAATTGCACCTATCAAAGCAACTAAAAGAATTATTGAAATGAGTTCAAATGGAAGAAAAAAATCCGTTGATAAATGAATTCCAATTTGTTGACTATTCCCTATCAAATCTTGTTCTATAATCTGGTTTGATTTTGTCGTCCAAATAATTCCGTACCAAGACGTATCGAGAATCGTGGTCATTAGGGAGATGAAAATACTTGTACAAACCAAGAAAGTAATCCCATTCCCAACAGTCCAAAGATCAAAATCTTTATAATATTCTGAACCATTCATGAACATCACAGCAAATAAAATTAAAACATTTATCGCTCCGACGTAAATAAGGAGCTGAGCAGCCGCTACAAAATGAGAGTTTGATAAAATATAAAATAAAGATATGCAAACAAGAACCAACCCCAATGCAAAAGCCGAATAAATTGGATTCGTAAGTAATACCACTCCTATACCTCCTAATAGAAGACCTGATCCCAGAAAAACTAAAAGAAAATCATGTATTGGTCCAGGCAAATCCATTCTATATACAAGATAATAAAAATTGAAATGTTGTTCATGATTTTATTGACCTGACCAGGCAATTTTTTCTTTTTTTTTTTATGATATGCTCCTAATTGAATTCAATTAGACTGTAATGGGGTTTCTAATGGATTTGAATTACGTCTCGGGCCAATTACTATACCAATATCTTGTTCCCCCTTATGTCAAACCCAGTAGAAAAATGAGTTGGAAACCATTTCGAAATAAATTAGAGAGATTATTCAAATTGGATTTCAAATCCAAATGGATTTGCACTTCTCACTAACTAATCAACAATTAATTGCAATTTCGAGTTCTATTGAGCAAAAAAAAAAATAAGGAACGATTCCGTTCAATTAAATAAAAGTTAACCTGACTATACATTAGTATTACTAAGTAGTAATTAATAATTACTCTTTAATTATTCAAATGCAGTTTTGCTTTGAGGATAATTCAAAATTGTTCGAATTGTATAATTGTTAATTACTGACATTGGTAACCGACCTAATGCGATTTGATTATAATTCAATTCGTGACGATCATAAGCGGAAAGCTCATATTCTTCAGTCATTGATAAACAATTTGTTGGACAATACTCAACGCAATTTCCACAAAATATACAAATTCCAAAATCAATACTGTAATTAAGCAAGCGTTTTTTGCGCATACCAGTTTCCAATTTCCAATCAACAATAGGCAGATCAATAGGACATACACGAACACATACTTCACAAGCTATACATTTATCAAATTCAAAATGGATTCGTCCGCGGAAACGCTCTGAGGTAATTAATTTTTCATAAGGATATTGAATAGTTACAGGTAAACGATTTGCATGGGATAAGGTAATGATGAATCCTTGACCAATGTACCTTGCCGCCCGGATTGCTTGTTGGCCATAATTCAGGAACCCAGTTACCATTGGGAACATATTGTAAAGATATATGAATAATCTTATGTTTGTTTCTTTCTCTTGTTTGATCAGAAGTTCGAATATCATATTCTTTTTTCGTTTAGAGTGAAAGGAGTTGGGAAGAGGTTGTTAATAATAAATTACCGAGAGAAATGGGTAAAAGAAATTTCCACCCAAGATTTAATAGTTGGTCCATTCTTAGTCTCGGTAAAGTCCATCTTGTTGTGATAGAAATGAACAGGAACAAATAAGTTTTTGCTAAAGTCAAAAAAATACCAATTGTTATTATAAAGACCCTACCTACTTTATTTATTTCAACTCGATCAGAAAAAAATATGGACGGAATACAGATATTCCACCCACCCAAGTACAGAATTGTTACAAATAACGACGAAACTAATAGATTGAGATAGGAAGCAACATAAAATAATCCAAATTTGATACCCGAATATTCGGTTTGATACCCTGCTACTAATTCTTCCTCTGCTTCGGGTAAATCAAAAGGTAATCTCTCACATTCTGCTAGGGAAGAAATTAGAAAAATGATAAACCCTATAGGTTGACGCCACAAATTCCATCCTAAAAACCCATATTTAGATTGCACCTCAACTATATCAACTGTACTTGAACTATTAGATAATAATAGTCGGTGATAACATCACTGTTCCCATCGCTAGTCCAGAACCGTACATGAGATTTTCACCTCATACGGCTCCTCGACGGCCATCAAGAAATCTAAGGACCAGTTGTTTTATCGTGATCGATTTTATTTTGGGTCAAAATATAGATAGACCCAAGATCCCCCGGAAGGTCCAAAATTAAACCGATGGAATTCGGTATGCCAGAATGATATAAATATCATAACTCAAAAAGCACTTATGAATTAATCTCGTCCTTTAATAATTTGAATTTTGATTTGTTGAGTAATAACTTTTTAATAAAATACTCAATATCAATAGCCATCTTTTTTTGATTATTATGAAAACAAAATCAGAGATTAGCTGACTGTCTTAATAATGAAGGCTATTTGATCTCTATGAATTTTCGTTCCTATTCTCTTCTTTCCAAAGAGGGAGTTCAAAACACGAAAGGATTATTTCGTTTTGGATAGTCGTTTTTTAATCTGTGAGTAGGAGCATACTCTGAATTGCAATCGTGAGGAGTACTGCTTGATTATTTCTACAAATTGAAAGCCCCACTTATTGTTCTTTTTATGTTATCCAAAGATTTTCGTTTTGAAAAGTGACATAAAAATTTCTATTACTAATCCTTTATATATTTTTGTGTTCCTAACCATCCACTCATTTTTGTCGAACTCTCCGTTCTATTAATACATATAAAGAATAGTGAAAACTATATACGGTTGATCATTTGAGCCCGCTTCAAGCCAGGATGACTAATCACTAATCAACCAATCATGGGCTAAAAAAAAGTCTTGCTTATATTGAATTTATTTGATTTTTCGTTCTTGTACTTAGGAGATGAGACTCAATCTTTTTACAGCTAATTTAGAAGCTGTTTTTTTTCACTCATATAACTATCTGATTTAGTTAATTTAACCTGAATGATGAATAAAAAAGTGAAGATACCTATTCAACTTCTTTACTTACAAAAAAGAATTAAAGAATAAAAAAAAGGTTAGAACGACTCGCACGTAGAGATATTGATAACACACAAAGAGTCAACGGTATTTCATAACTAATCGATTGAGCGGCGGCTCGGAGACCACCTAAAAAGGAATATTTGTTGTTTGATCCATATCCTGACATAAGAAGTCCAATCGGAACAATACTTGAAAAGGCAATCCATAAAAAAACACCGATATTGAGATCGGATAAAACAAGGTTATAGCTAAAAGGAATTACTGAATAACTTACGAAAACAGATATAACTATTATGGATGGTCCGATAATGAATAAACGACCATCTCCTCTAGATGGAAGAAGGTTTTCTTTGAAAATAAGTTTTGTTCCATCTGCTAACGCTTGAAGAATTCCAAACGGACCGGCGTATTCCGGTCCAATACGTTGTTGTATTCCGGCGGATATTTCTCTTTCTAACCACACAATTACGAGTACACCTATTGTGATTCCCAATACAAGAACGAAAATAGGTAAAAGGATCCCTATGATCCCATAGATCTCTTTGTAAGATCCTAATCTAGAAAAAGAGTGGATATCTTGTACTTCTCTTGTATCAATTATCATTTCAACGATCAACTTCTCCCATAATGATATCTATACTACCTAGTATTGTCATAATATCCGCCAATTTCATTCTTTTAACTAACTGAGGAAGAATTTGCAAATTGATAAAACCAGGGGGACGAATTTTCCATCTCCAAGGAAAACCACTCCGATCCCCTATTAAATAAATTCCCAATTCCCCTTTTGGGGCTTCAACTCTTGCATAAAGCTCTTGCTTCGGTAATTCAAAAGTAGGCGAGATTTTTTTACTAATGAAACGATAGTCAAAATCATTCCATTCTGGATCCCGTTCTCTATCAAAGCAACGTATTTCTAAATTCTCATAAGGACCGCCGGGAATTCCTTCGAGGGCCTGTTGAACAATTTTGATAGATTCCTTCATTTCACTGATTCGTACTAAATAACGCGCTAATGAATCTCCTTCTTTTTGCCAATTGATTTCCCAATCGAATTCGTCATAACATTCATACTGATCAATTTTCCGAAGATCCCATTGAATTCCACAAGCTCGTAACATCGGGCCGGATAAACCCCAATTTATTGCTTCTTCTGCACCAATAATACCTACACCCTCAACTCGTTCTAAAAAAATGGGATTTCTCGTAATAAGTTTTTGGTATTCAGAAACAGCGGTTATAAAATAATCACAGAAATCCAAACATTTTTCTATCCATCCATAAGGGAGATCGGCCCCTACTCCTCCGATACGAAAATAATTGTGCATCATTCTCATACCGGTGGCAGCTTCAAATAGATCATATACTAATTCTCTTTCTCGGAAAATATAGAAAAAGGGAGTCTGTGCACCAATATCTGCCATAAAGGGGCCAAGCCATAACAGATGAGAAGCTATACGACTCAATTCTAACATGATCACTCTGATATAACTGGCTCTTTTAGGTACTTGAATATTCACCATCTGCTCTGGTCCATTTACGGTTATTGCTTCTGTAAACATAGTAGCTAAATAATCCCAACGTGTTACATAAGGCAAATATTGTATAACTGTTCGGTTTTCGGCAATTTTTTCCATCCCTCTGTGCAGATAACCCAATATTGGCTCACAATCAATAACATCTTCGCCATCTAGAGTAAGAATAAGACGAAGAACGCCATGCATTGATGGGTGATGAGGGCCCATATTGACTATCATATGCTCTTTTCTTTTAGTTGTTACATTCATACTTTATTCCTCGATTCATTCTTTTATGAACCGTTTAAAACGAAAAAAAAGAAGTTCGTCTAAATTCTAGCTAAAAAAAAAGTTAATAAAATAACCAATTTTCATTGTTTTTTAAATGAAAAAATTAACGCGTTTTTGATTCCCGAATATCCAGTTGATTCATTAATTCTTTATAAGAAACTCGTTTTTTCTTTGACAAATAAGACAACAGCCGTTGTCGTTTTCCTAAGATTTTCCGTAGACCCCGCTGCGATAAATAGTCTTTTCTGTGAAATTCCAAATGTGAAGTAAGCCTTCTTATTTTATTGGTAAAATGAACGACTTGAAATTCACTAGATCCCCGATTTTCGTCTTCTGAAATAACTGAAATAACTTTTTTTTTTACCATAAGATAAAATCGACTCTTTTTTCCTTTTTGAAAGTAAAAAATCCATTTTACGACATTTTACGATCAGTAAAAATAATCCTATTCATTTTCTCATTTTCATTAAGTAAGTATAAGTAAAAAAAAAATAGATATTTACACAGTAAAAGAAAACATCTTTTTGACTTAGTCCTATTTCATCTAATCGAATATCTAATTATTCATCTAATGGATATGGATACATGCATTGAATTAGGATTGATTTATCGGATTGGAATGGTAATGGAAGACAATGAATGTGTATAACCCCCCATTTCATATAATAAATCCAAACTTGGAAGATTGAGATAAGAAATGCATCATTCACGAATTTTCAACGGGGGATAGCTATATATCCGTAACAGACTAAAATGGCTTCCATTATTGGTATCAAACCAATATCGATTCATACAAGATAAATCCTCTAATCGGTAAGTAGGCCAAAGAAAGGATTTTAATTGAATTAGTTCAATTTTATCCCTATAAAGATTTTGACGGTTATCAAAAATTTGATCATAGTTTTTTACATTATTGCAAAATACTGAATTGTTCGAAATAAGATTGCTATTCCTAGAATTGAAACAAGTTAGCAGTCTTAATTCCCTACGGGATTTCGTGGAAAAAATTTGTTCAGGAATAACGAAATCATAATCTCGATTTTCAGTTCGTCTTTGATTTGGCTGTCTTACAATGTAATTGTTGTAATTGTTTCGATCAATATAGTGTTTTTCTCGGTAACTTTGATTAAGTTGGTGCTTACTCTTATGAATCAATGAAACATTTAGAGTTTGATACATCAAAAATTGACTGTCGTTTTTTATAGACAAGCGCACCGGTTCAATAATTAATATTCTTTTTTTCATCAATTCTCTAATAGTTAAATCTTTTTCAATCAGCAGAATATCTAGACTTATTTCTCTCCTTTGTATAGAGGATATAGCAATCTCTTTTGGATCTAACAATCTAAGCAGGAGACAATATACTTTAATATTATTTGTTAGTTTTTGATTTAATAAATTATTCCATCTCAATTGAAAACGTAAAGACCTTTTTAAAAACAAATCAAGTTCTACTTCCGTGTTGCTCTTCTTCTTATATTGCTTTCTCTTTCGACGTTTTTTCCTATCTGAGCCTGCAGCTGCAGAATCTTCTTCAATATCTTTTTCTTGAGTTGAGAAAATTGATTCAAGAGTTTCTGTATTTTCTATATGTAATTCAACATTATTTTGATTTTGGGATTCTTTTTTGTTTTGATTCTTCTTTTCAAATTTACTCGATTGACATTTATTTTCACTGGATAGTTTGGATAACTTTAAAGGATTCTGTTTTTTATTTTTAGTGATGTTTTTATTTTCACTAATAATTTGATTTAAATTGAAAAGAAGTTCTTTGACTGGGATCATCCAGGGGTTCATTTTATATGTGCTATAAAGAAACAAAAATTCGACAAAAAACCAAAGTTTTAGATTCGAAATCGAACGACTTAGTATTTCTTCATTCATTCCCATCCAATCAAAAAGGTTTTTTTTTTTTTTTGAAATCTTGATTTTCTGATCTTTATCAATTTGAAGATAAACAAGGTCTTTTTTATCCATTTTCTCAACTATTGGATAATTATTCACTTGATTTTTAGTATTTGTATTATTATTCAAGTTGATATTGGTATCGAGAGCGATCCAGGAATTAATATCCCCTTTTTTTCGAAAGCAAAAATCGATAATTTTCCAATCAAAATATTTTTGATCTGGAAATTTAGTCAGATTCATATTTTTGTTCTGTCCGCAATAATTATCTATATAATTATTTATAGGGATAATCCGTTCTGACATATCAACTAAGGCACTTTTCTTTATGTTGTATATATTTGAATTATAACAACTTTCTTGCGGATTAGTTGTCCAGAATGGTGATACCAAATCCTTTCTATCGTCAGAATTAATGGATTGATATGAGAAAAGTGCATATTTAGAGTATTTTTGATATTTTTCAAAGTTAATAGTATATTTTTCATGGGAGAATGACTCAAAATCAATTAATTTTTTGGAAAAAATTAATTGGTTTTTTTCATCTGACTGACTTTTATGAAAATCGTTCTTTTCGGCGATAATAGATCTTTGATTCACTCTGTTCCGCCATTTGTGTGGTACTAATTGATACCATTGAATCGTTGATAATTCATATTGATAATACTTACTTAAAGAATTTTTCTGTTCAACAATTGTGGAATTAAAAAGATTTTTCTGTCCTAATTCCAAATGAAGTATTCCTTCGGTTTCGAAATAATCCTTTATTTTTTTCTTAAGAAAAAGAGATGTTTCCTTATATTGAAGAAGCTCTATATATAAGTTGAAAATTTCAGTTTTATATATTTGGTAAAATACATACGCTTGTGAAAAGTAGAATAAGTTGCTCAAATTTTTTGAATTCTTTGTAGTAATATCAAAAAACGGTTTTTTGAGAGTCAAAATAATGTGAATAGCACTTTTTTTATTAACTTTTTCGGGATTTATTTCATGTTCATTATGGAAAATCAAGTTCTCAAATTCGTTTTTTGAAAATTCAAAAAGTTGTGTAGTGATTCTCGGACTATTCGTCTGAATGATACATAAAAATATTTTTATGTATATCTTTTGAATAAGAAAATTGATTTTCAAATAGGATTTTCGTATTAATCCTACATTTCTTTTTTTTAATTTTTTCAAACTTTTTCTTAATGATACAAATAATTTAATGAGATAATTTTTTTTATTCCAATTACTATTTTTGTCAGTAATTATAAACTCGTTATTATTGTCTTTTTGATTTTGTACTTTTTTGATTCGATTCATGATTGTGTTTATTCTATCAGCCAGATCTTTCATTTTTGTTTCGGTAAATGAAAAAGCTTTCAAATCCATCGATTGAATGGGAATAGGAAGGGATAATTCAGAAATAATTTCATTAGGAATTCTCCTAGCTTTTTCGTTTTTAGTTTCATTTAGTTCATGAAATCCAACGAAATCTTTTTTTTTATAAAGTTCTTTTATCATTACGTTAACTTTAATAAATAGAGTATTTTTCCGAAACCATAAAAAAGACTTTTTTTTCCATTTTCGAATTCGTTTTTTCATTTTTTTGAAAATGGGATTAAAAAAAGATTGTTGGTTGCGGGGAGAACCAAACGGAAGGTCAGTTTCCATTCCCCAAACTGTTAAAAAACAAGAATTTTTTCGTGGATCTTTTTGAAGAGATTGTCCCTTAGATTTGTGCCAATTTTTAAAGAAAAAGGGAAATAGTATTTGTATTTGAATCCCATCTGTTAACCAGTTTTTTGGAAATTCGGTTTCTGATAATGGAACACCATTATAAGTGCATTTAATATGCCTTTCTTTCTTCCAATCCGTAAAGTCCTCTGACCATTCTGGAAATTGAAATACTAGCATACGTCCTGTATTTTTAATTATTATTAATGCTAGTAAGAGAATATATTTTCTAAGAAAAGATTGGATTATTAATAATGACCCTCTTATTATTTGAGCAAATAGAATACTATCCCATGCTTCCGCTATTTCAATTCGTACTTTTTCTTGTCGTTTGTATTCTTCTTGTTTTTCTTGTTCCTTTTTTTTTTTCTCATTTTCTTGTGTAGAATTTAAAATTATTAATTCGAATTGTCTGGCTTTGTTCCATTTTTGCAAAATGAATTTTTTGATTGAGATGTCAAAAGACAAAATGAGGTTGTCTATTTTCTCCAAAAAAAGAGGGGAATGTGAATTTGTTTGAAAAAACGACCCGATATTTGTCTTACGTCTTTTGGCTCGTATGGAACCTTTGATAATGTCTCGACGGAAATCGGATTGTTGGGAATAACGTATCAAAGCCACGTCGTTTCTTTCATCCGAATTATTAGTGCTTTTTTTATTTTTATTAATATCATTATTTTCTTCGGTATCATTTAATATAACTACACGTTTGGCTTTTCTTGAACGAATCTCATGATCCTCAGGTACATTTTCTTCATTTTCCCCCTCTTGTTGTTCCAAATCATCGATTAATTTGTATGACCATCTTTTTACTTTTTTACTTATTTCTTTTAGTCTTTTAGACTCTGGATTGACATTTTTGATGAAGATGAATTTGCAAATATTGATTTGATCTTCGAAGACAATTCTTCCTTGTTGGATTTTGAATTCCATTTGTGAAAATGGAAAAAAATG